TATGTTTTTTACATATCTCTCTGGGACCCCATATCAACCCTTTTGGTTTGGCGTCTATTGAATCGAGAAATTTTATTGATTTATTGATAGAATATATATTTAAATAGATTTAAGGGATCTATCTTTCGGATAATTCAAATTGAATCAATTAGATGTCCGAGTCGGGCCTATATGACATAACGATCAATAAAAATACTCTAAAACTCCACCTTTGTCATATTTGTCATATATTCCATACATAAGACTAGATCGATATCAAATTCCTAGAATATAATTCACTTTGAAGATGCCTTGGTGGTGAAATGGTAGACACGCGAGACTCAAAATCTCGTGCTAAATAGCGTGGAGGTTCGAGTCCTCTTCAAGGCATAATATTGAGATCTCTTATTGAATAGGAATAAGTTCGGCAGCAGATCACGAAGTTTTGGTTATCTTATCTATCTAATGTCTTATCTATCTAATGAATGGAGAGTCCATTTTGGGGATTGCCCATTCAATGACTTTGGCACTGGACATTCCAAAATGGACTGTACTTTCGGGTCGGGTGAATTCCATAATAGACACCTAACCTTCTTTACTCCTTTCAGGACAGGACCTCTCCGAAAAGAAAGAAACTTCTGTACTTATTGGTCGTGAATATCTGAATAGGACAAACCATCCCGTGGATCTCTTTGTTTGCTTCAGAACAAAACAATTAGAGTTAGGCTCGGTCAACGGGAATCTGTATTATCTATATTAGGGGATCCTTTCAATTGAAAGATCCCCATAATCGACTTGAGATGACGAGAAAGAAAGTATCTATTTTATTTCGTTATTGGAACAGATAGTAACAACCATCTCCTCTGGGAAAAGCCATCTTTTTCTCAACAATGTCTTTGTAATTTGAGCCAATAGGGTTCCATTAGATAGGAACAGATTTGATAAATATTGATAACTCTCGGATAGAGTATTAGAACGAAACAATCCATTTGATAATGAACTATTGCTTCTAAACTGTCTCTGTCGATCAATCAACAATTCGAAATTCTGTTCTGGCATATTCTTCCTAAACCAGCGTCTATTTAGATATTTCCAATAAATTTTTTTTGTTTGGCAAGTCAAAAGTACATTTGGCATCTCCTCATCTGCAACCAATTCTCGATGTGAAAACACAGATACAAAAGGATCATCTTGGAATAGCAAAAAGAGTGGATCCGAGGGTTCCCAAATGAATTGGCTTATTCGAAAAACGCCTTGTTCTTTGAAAGATCTATTTTGTGTCTGGTACTCCATCGTTCCATCCTGCAAGAACTCCGAATCATTCTCTTGAAGCTCATCCTCTTCATCAGAAATGATCTGCTTGTCCCAAAATGACCTTTCCCAATAGGGAAATCCGAATTCATTGGACATACAATCATCAAACAGAAATTCCCAAGGACGCCACATTCGAGGAGCCCAAACTATGTGATTGAATAAATCCTCCTCTAGCGGGTCGAGGACTCCTTCCCCTTCTTCGAACCCCGATTCATATTTTTCATAGAGAAATCTATGATCAAGGATAGAACGAGATCCATTTTGAATCATATTTATGGGATTCCTTGGTTCGGGCCTAAGAAGAAATGTTACTCCATCATTATCAAACGGACTTCCTGTCTGTGAGGATCCCAGCAGAGCACCTTCTACTTCTAATAGGCCATGAACTAGATCAGAATCATTATAAAGGAGTCTATAAGAAGTGAGACCATCATTTTTTTCATTAGGTCCGGTTAGAGACCAAAGGTTTTGAGCGACGGATCCGGCAGAACAACTCAAAAGATAAAGAAGTATTGTTAATTTCTTCATGCTTGTTCCAAGTTCCAAGTACCATTTGTACAAATCAGAATCTCCCCCGTTACATGATTTCTTCTTCATATAGATAGATATAGGATCTATGGAAAAATTACTTAGAAGTAGATTTTGTGAAACAGCCCTTCCTATCTGATAGAAAAGGATACCATGATCCTGAACCGATCTTATCTGAGATCTAAAATCCCAAGTTTGTCTATGAAGAGCGTGTCTAATTATATTAGTGTCTAGAATGTTTTTTTTTTGTATAATACTAATCGATAGCGCCTCATTGGTAAGTGCTACAAGATCTCGTACATTAGAACCCAGAGTTATGGACCCGCATCCATTAGTATCGAACATTTTCTTTTCCAAGTGAAAACCCCGCGTATGAGAAAGACTGAAAAAGTGCTTTCTTTGTTGTGGAATAAGAAGCCTTCGTATTTTAATAAACGTATTAAATTTATTCGGAGCTATTAGAGCGGGATCCACTTTTTGGGGAGTATGAGTCGAAGCAATAACAAGAATATTTCTAGTAGAAGATTTTTCAGAATCCATGGAAAGAGAGTTCACTAAGACACCAAGGGATAAGTCATTCGACTCATTCCCATCCAGATCATGAATGTTCGGAATCCAAATTATGCAGGGAGACATTGCTTTTGCTAATTCGAATTGAAGCTTGAGAAAAAATCGGTCTATTTCCGGTATGATATCCTCAGGTATCGGATCCTGCATACTTAGAAACTCCAAATGGCTATCATAGTTACGGTCGAGATAGTCACGGTCATATCGATCCAAATTATAGCAATTATCCTCGTTGCTAGGTAAAAGACTGTAAATGGTACCCTCTCTATCATCAAAAAGATCATCGTCGTCATCATCAAAAAGATCATTAATATCAAAACCTTTAGGATAGTTATCCAGGAACTTGTTTACAGATACTGTAATGAAAGGAACATAGGAGTTTGTAGCTAGATATTTGACCAAATAGGATCGTCCAGTTCCTATAGAACCTATAACTAAAATACCCCTAGGAGGGGATAGGGCTAAGCGGAGCGAAAAGGGTTTTCCATGAGATGGGAAATCCAAACTGGTAGTCGCACACGGGGTTTCTGAATAAGTGATTGTCTGATAATGAGCGAGGAATATCCGTCTTTCTGCTAAGCAGGATGTATTGAACTCATAATTTAGTAGATACTTTTTATGAATGTCAATTAAATTTCGTAAGTAAATTGTTCCCGGTTGCTCAATCATTTGATAACCAGAGTTATTCTTTGATAAATGATAACTATCAGTGAGACTCAATAAAATTTGATCAATCCTTTTTTCTGTCGTTAAGGTAGAGAACTGAACCATGAATTCCCTTTCTTTATCAGAAATGAAATCACTGTTCAAGATCCAGGATTCTATTTTATCATCAATCCAATCACTATTAACTTCTTTTCTTTTTCTTATCAAGGTATAGATTGCTTTACTTGTCGGACTTAAATGTCTAGTATTTCTCAAAAACTCGATTCGATTGATGGGATTTGGTATAATCCTTATGAGATCGATGAGATTCAAATCTTTCTTCTTCGAACGTATGGATTTGACCCCATAAGCGGGACCACCACCCCTTGGCATGTTGCCAGCAGAAGCCGAACCTCGTCTTTCTTCTAGAAAATTTCCTAATTGTTCCAGAGCAACGACAAACATATCCTTTAACCCGAAAGAATTCAGTTCTGATATAGGATACCTATCCATAAGTTTTTCCAACTCAATCATGTATGATGGAATCATCAAAGATTTGACTTCTTCGAACTCTCTCTGTAACTCATTAGAGAATCGAGAAACAAAGACAAGATGTGTATGAACCAGATATCCGGTAACAAGAAGAAGGATAACGATTAAAACAAAGAACTCCGTCAGATGTGTCGATAGCAATGGTGACTCATTTTCCAAGCACACGCTCACAAGAAAATGATAATGATGTAAACACTTACTCGAAATCTTACTTATAGGATTCCGTGGTGAAAGACACAATTTTTCCCGAAGAATTCGCTTGGATCCATCGCTAATATCATCAAAAATGGATACAAATTGTTGAAATTTAGGACTCCTACGTAGTATCGCCAATAGGTCTAAAAAAATATCTGAAAATATTAAATTTAGATATTCGTGTCCTGTCCGGGTAAATAACAATTGTATTATATATGGTTGGAATTGCTTCAATTTTGAGAGAGTTGAAAAAACACTATTTCTTTGTCTATACATAGGCCTTTTTTCAAAGCGTTTTGGTAAACAAGGACGGTGTTTTTTCCTCTTTTTGGATGGTACATATTTCTCAGAATATTTTGTTAAACAAGGACGGTGTTTTTTCTTCTTTTCATATTTTTTCCTCCAATATTCCCCTTTCCAATTTTTAACAAGCCCACCAGAATGAATTCTCTCTGGATTATCAATCAAATCCACCTTTAGATTATCAATCAAATCCATCTTTGAACCTAAATTCAAATCCTCAAGCCTCATATACTGAAACTCGATTAACATAGGCTCTGGCTCTCTTTTTTTTGGTTTGTTTAAGAAATATAAATCGAGGAATTGTCCATACATAAAATACGTAAAATCATAATTACAGGACCTTTCCACATATGGATTATCCAAGTGATCAAAGAATTTAAGTAGATCTGCTTTATAAAAAGAGGATATCAATGAACTTCTATGAAATTCTTTCACGGGGAAAAGGTTCAGCCAATTGTCTTGATCTTGATAGTGATCGTGTAATATCATTGAGAAATAGGTGTTAGAAAAAGAAAAAGATTTCCCGAAATTGGAGGTAGAAAAAGATTTCCAGAAATAGAAATAGGTGTTCGAAAAAGATTTCCAGAAATAGGTGTTCGAAAAAGATTTCCAGAAATAGGTGTTCGAAAAAGATTTCCTGCGCTTCTTCTTCTCTTCTTCTTTATTTTTCTTCTTTCTAGTATGGAATGATATCCAATTTTCTCTCTTATTGTTATTGAACTCATTGAAGGATAATTTTGATTTTTTAGAAGTATAAAAGTCATCCAATAAGAAGGGTTTCCTTTTTTTCAAATGAACGATTTCAAGACCTATTGATTCTAACAACTGATTCCCGAGTGGATCATTCGGACGTTTCAATTCATACATGTGGATCTCGGACCTATGAATGGGTATATTACCGAAACTAACAAAGAAAA